TTCCTAAACGAGTCATGAAGGGTATAACGAACATACCCTGTCTCCACATTGGATCAAGAACAGGGTCAGAAGGATCAAAAACTGCTATTTCATACAGGGCCATCGAACCGGCCCAACCAGCAACCAAAGCTGTATGCATTATATGAACAGAAAGCAACCGTCCGGGATCATTCAATACAACGGTATGAACACGATACCAAGGCAAACCCATGGAAATACCCCTTTATGAAAGAAAAAAGACACTATGTAACTTTATTGCATTGTAAAAGACTATACTATGACTATGTTATGGACCCCCCTATTTAGTTTTAGTAAATTATTTCAACGCAAGGGTTCATATTTGTTCTATTCTGTTGGTAATAATGGAACAATTTTGTTCGTAGGAACAAAGAGAAGCAGATTTATTCTATACTCGATAAGTACCAATACGCAATGGGGAAGTGAATGCCATTTTCTATGAGCGAATGTGCCCATACTTGTTCATCATTAGAGGACACTATTCGTAATAATTTTCCCTTTTTTTCTTGCTTTCTTTATCAAATTTTCATAAATGATGAATAAAATCTTATGAATTGAATAAAATCTGATTAGGATAAAGTACAATATTATAAAGAAAAAGAAAGGCTTTGTTACGTTTCCACATCAAAGTAAAATATAGTACTTAGTTCTTTTTTATTTCATTTAATGCCTATTGGTGTCCCAAAAGTACCTTTTCGAAGTCCTGGAGAGGAAGATGCATCTTGGCTTGACATATAGTGCGACTTGTCAGATATATTTGGTCATATGGGATTTCCCCGTTTTCTCCCCAATCGAGATATCCTCTGTTTCGCCCACGAAAGATTCATTTCATCATCAAAATTTTGGAGCGTGAAGTGCAATTAGATCCGTTTTGGGGGGGATTCGGATTACTATTATCAATTAGAAGAATTTATGGTTGTCTTAGTTGGACTACTACATTGAAGTATCCAGGCTCCGTTAAAAAAAACCAAGTGGTAATATATCTATTTCTATTTTATTTTATATCATAAAGTATTCCTTTTTTTAAAGAAAATTTTTTTTCAAACTATTATGTTAATCAATTGAGTAATATGCATGAATCCGTCAACCTTTTTTACGGAATGCATGAATTGAAAAAAAGGGGGGGATAACAAAAAGAAGTGGTAATGGGAACATTTGTACTATATGTGCAAATCAAAATCGGGCGGATCTTTACCCGGAGTAGAGCATAAACCTAAAAAGATTAAAGAGGCCCATTTAAGAACAAGAAAATGACATCGTGATTTGGATTGGATCTCGATGAAACAATCCATCAATGAGAAGTTAATTGGATAAGTTTAATGAATTCTTTTTTTTTTTTTTTACATTCGTTATAAGGAAAGGAAGACAAACTCATATTTAGTGAAAAAAAATCCTTTTATTATAAGTTAGAAGGAACTTGCTATGAAAAAAGAAAAAGTATTGGAATATACACATTGATTTTTTTTGAACCGTATGCGTTAAAAGGCGCCTGTACGGTTCTTAAGGGATACAATTTGACCCTAATCAACCGACTTTATCGAGAAAGATTACTTTTTTTAGGTCAAGAGGTTGATAGCGAGATCTCAAATCAACTTATTGGTCTTATGATATATCTCAGTATCGAGGATGATACCCAAGAGCTGTATTTATTTATAAACTCTCCTGGCGGATGGGTAATACCGGGAGTGGCTCTTTATGATACTATGCAGTTTGTGCAACCAGATGTACATACAATATGCATGGGATCCGCCGCTTCAATGGGATCTTTTATCCTGGTCGGAGGAGAAATTACCAAACGTCTAGCATTCCCTCACGCTTGGCGCCAATGAGGCTTTTATTTATTTGAGAGAAAAAAGAAGACTATGCCTTCGCCATATGAAATATGAATATGAATATTAAGTAATAATAGCATGGCACTTTGAATTCGATATAAAAAAAATTTTTTGTTTTCACAACATTAGCTTATGTATCGAGAGAGTAATATGATAAAAACGTATTTCCTATTTTCTTATTTTGGAAGTCCAGTTCAGCGTCACAAACTTTTTTCACACCAGAGGTCTCTTAACAATATTTCTATTTATGTTATGGAGCGAAAAAAAATTCTTTTTTCCTTAGTTTATTTATTATTTGATCAAATAAAAAGCAACTTTGGGATTGCTGAATGACAGACAAATCACAGACAAAAAAATATAATAAATATATATAGCAACGGAGCCATCATAGTATTTTTGAATTCCTCCGAAAGGAAGGGTGGTAAGTTGATCATTTACCGATCGGGGTCTGATCGATCCTATTTTTTATTTCTTTGATGGAAGGTAAGGGTCAATTTTATTGTAGAGCCGTATGCAATGCATAATGCCCGTACGGTTGTTCGATTCTATCTTTTTTTCTTGTTATTCTTTTATCTTTCTTTTATCTTCCCCTCATCATGAAAAAGAGAGAAACCTTTTATTATCTTATATCATCAGGGTAATGATCCACCAACCTGCTGGTTCTTTTTTTGAAGTAGCAACGGGAGAATTCATCCTGGAAGTGGGAGAACTGCTGAAACTACGTGAAACCCTGACAAGGGTTTATGTACAAAGAACGGGCAAACCCTTATGGGTTGTATCCGAAGACATGGAAAGAGATGTTTTTATGTCAGCAACAGAGGCCCAAGCTTATGGAATTGTTGATCTTGTGGCGGTTGAATGACAATAACCTGGATTTCGCGTCAATTCTGAAATGAACCCTGCCGAGTTGAATATTATTATTCTATGGAATCTTTTTTATTATTCTATTGAATAAAAGTAATTGATAATCATCCGGTTAGGATCGATCTAAACCAGCCCATTATGTATATGATTCAACATGCCAACGATTAAACAACTTATTAGAAATACAAGACAGCCAATTAGAAATGTCACAAAATCCCCCGCGCTTCGGGGATGCCCTCAGCGCCGAGGAACATGTACTAGGGTGTATGTGCGACTCGTTCAGATCATGAACTAGAACAAAGGAAAGAGAACAATGTTCGAATATCAATGATCAAATAGGATATAACGGAAAAACAAACTAGATTTCCTATCTAAAAATGGATGATATCCCTTTTATTTTGTATGAAATTTATGGTTTCTGTTGGTGTAAATCCACTCACCTCAATTCAAAATGAGAAGCAATTCTCCATTGGTAGCAAATGGTTATCCATTAAGCGGAGGAAATCTTAGTTAACATAGACCCCTCTTGCAAGAACGGACTAACAGGGTCAGTTACCCAGCCAACCTTCATAATTAAATACCGTTACTGTATAGGTAGAGCTTGTTGTGAAAGACCTATTACTGGATAATTCATGGGTAGAGCCGAAGAATGTGAACTATACAAGTTAGCAATAACATTGATTAAATGAAGTAAAGGCTCCGGTGTATAGAGAAGACCTCACCGTTGAAGAAGTAACCATAGAAACGATGGAATCCACTATTTCTTTATCATTACTTTGATTTTTTAATACCTAGTATAGTCAAATTTCGTATTTCGAGGTGAAATGTCTAGAAAAAATCAAAAATTGTGGTTGGGAAGGTTATAGTAGCCAAAGCCATTGGAATTCTTAGTTTATACATTGGAAAAATCAGTTTTGTTATTAATATACTAGGAAAGGGGCAAAAGAATAACTGAAAGAAAGGAAATCTAGGAAATCTATTAGTTATTCGTTAAAGTTTCATTTATTCAATGACCAGAATTAGACGGGGATATATCGCTCGGAGACGTAGAACAAAAATTCGTTTATTTGCATCAAGCTTTCGGGGGGCTCATTCAAGACTTACTCGAACTATTACTCAACAAAAAATAAGAGCTTTGGTTTCGGCTCATCGGGATAGGGATAGGAAAAAAATCCATTTTCGTCGTTTGTGGATCACTCGAATAAATGCAGCAATTCGCGAAAGGGGGGTATGCTATAGTTATAGTAGATTAATAAATGATCTGTACAAGAGACAGTTGCTTCTTAATCGTAAAATACTTGCACAAATAGCTATATCAAATAGGAATTGTCTTTATATGATTTCCAATGAGATTATAAAAGAAGTAAGTTGGAAGGAATCCACCGGTTAAACGGAGTTGCCCGGAGAATGAACTCCGGGAAGGTCGAATAAAAAAGAAAATAAAAATGAATAGAATATGAGAAAATATGAGAAAAGAAAGTAGTCAAAATAAAAATGAATCAACGCGTTCAAAAAAAAATTTTCTTCTTCCCAGATTCTTCTTTTTTTTCTTATGACACGAGAATTCAATCCGGATTCTTGGATTTTGACCACAAAATAGAAATCCGCGTTTGAGTTCGGATGGGGGTTTGAATTCAAGTTAATAAAGAGTAAACCTACCTTTTTCTGCCTCTAAGACTAGTAGTTCTAGTGGTCGACTCAGTTCTTTCAAATTGTTTCTCATTATTAAGAAAAGGTAACAAAGATAAAATACGAGCTTGTTTTATAGCAATAGTAATTAATCGTTGTTGTTTCAAGGTCAATCTATTTACTCGTCTAGATAATATTTTTCCCTGTTCACTAATAAATCGACTAATTAAACTCATGTTTTTATAATCAATTCGATCCCCCGATTGGATCGGGGGCAAACGCTTACGAAAAGATCGCTTGGATTTAAGAAAAGTTCGCTTGGATTTATCCATGGTTTGGTTAGTTTATTTCTTATCCCTAAAATCCTATTTCAGCCGGATCTATAATTAGAATAAATAAATAGGATTTGGTTTGTTTATAATTATTTTTAACTATGTTAAATATGTTATATATATAATGTCATTTTTCCCTTTCCTTGCCTTGTAAGATTAAGATAAGGGCGCAAGTACTCGCTTCAATCTATTTCTTTATCTCCACGTGAATCGTATGTTTGTAACAATATGGACAGAATTTTCGTAACTCCAATCGATTAGGCGTATTGTGCCGGTTCTTTTGAGTAATATATCTGGAAATGCCCGTTGATTCCTTATTAACACCGTTTCGAACACAAGCGGTACATTCCAAAAGAACCGGTATTCGCACATCTTTACCCTTGGCCATGAACCTCCTTTGGATTTTTCATTTACTCAACTCTTCCTCTTTCAATCCGAAACGAAAAAGAAGAAAGGAAGGAAAAAACAAAATAGAATTTGTAACTTGCTATCCTCTTATGCAAGATTTCACTACACTCAATATCGGAAATAAGATAGAAAGATTTCTAAACTTTCAAATCACAGTACAGCATTTTATATTTTATATAAGTATCTTGTATAATACTCTTTCCCTAGAACCACTGTTTGTATTCGACTTCCATAGAATGAAATATTCATTTCATTCCAACCAGAACCCGAGTCTCACAGCTGTTGAATGCACTTTTATTCTTTCTCTTTCCTCCCTTCTTCTAAAAAAGGGAAAAAAGAGAAAAGAGGGGGCTGATATTTAATTGTATCTCTAATATTCTTTATTCCGTCCCGCGCCAATAACTAGAATGGGAACGTCAACGCATCCGGGAAAAAACGATTAATCTCTATCAATAAACCTGCCAAAGAACCGAACCATAGAGTACTTAGTACCGGTGCCACGGAAAGATATGTTTTTAGATCTCGCATTGAAAAACCTCCTTCATTTTTTCATTTTATTGTAATCAATAAGATAATACATATTTAAATGTACAATTATCTAGTAAAAAAGATTTACTTTTTGTTAAATACAGAAAAAACGTCCTTTTCTTCTCCAATATTCCCCAAAAAGACTCAGTTATTTTTCCTTGGGGTTCCGTTCCATATTTCATATAGATAGAAGTCTTTTGCTATTATTATATGTTAAATGAGACCAAAAAGACGAAATGAAAAGAAAAATTCTAGGTTTTAATAGAGGAGATAACGATGTGGAAAACAAGACAGGAATTCTCTACAATGACACTGTAGACCAACGGAAGGGATGTAGCGCAGCTTGGTAGCGCGTTTGTTTTGGGTACAAAATGTCACGGGTTCAAATCCTGTCATCCCTACCTATTACTACTCCTTTGAGCAGTAATGAGGTATTTTTTAAGATCAACTCACAATGGACATATCATATAGAATCTTTCATTCTTATGACACTATATAGTATGCATACAAGATGTATTGGGGCCAATTCTTTTCTTTTTTCTTTACAGTATTCTCTTTTATGATAAGAAAGCGCTCTTAGTTCAGTTCGGTAGAACGCGGGTCTCCAAAACCCGATGTCGTAGGTTCAAATCCTACAGAGCGTGATTCGGATCTTCTTCGATCGAATTCGGCTGAAACACTAACTGGAACTGGAACAGCAATCTTAATTTGACCTCCTGGATATTAAACAAAGGAGGAGGTCAAAAAAAGGGGGGGATGTTAATTAATCAAAGGTCCAACTGATCGCCACGCCTGTATTGTAAATATGCAGTTACAAATAATCCAGCCAAAGTAATAGGAATTAGACCTAACACGATTCCAAAAAGAAAAACTTCAATCATTTCAATTTGTTTGAAAGGAGAAAAAAGAGGTAATATCTATACCTAAATATTAATCCAAATTACCACGAATCTCAATGACCAAGAATTGGTAATTGACACGATAAGTAACTAGAAATACACAGAAGTTCGCGGAAAGATTTCCTTTTATGAATTGTGCAATTCATTTCAAATAAGTCGTATCTTGCTCAGACCAATAAATAGAGCTGAGGTTATAGTTAAAGCCGTTAGTAGAAAACCGAAATAACTAGTTATTATAGGCATCAAGGAGCTAAATGAAATATGTTATTTTTATACATATGTTTATAAAAAAGCACTTACCTGAGTTTCATTTTTTACAAAATAGGAGAGAAACAAAAATACCAATTGCAAGCTTTTGATTCAAATATCATTATAGACAGCACTAACAAGGATAAAGTCACAGCTTTAGAAAAAGAAATTGATTAATCGTCTGTAACATCTACGCATACCGCGTTTGCAATCAGCGAATGCATTCTTGGATCATTTTTCAATTCAACTAATAAGAATTAGGTCGTGTAATTTCGTTTTAAAACAAAACTCTTTTCGAATCATTATGGAATCAAATTAGAAAATTATTACTATTTTTTTTTATCGAATCTATTTTCAATTTTAGAGCGAACAGTAATCTTATAAAACTTTTACTTTCTTTTTAACTAATTAGATTTCGTAATAGGTTATAATATCTTGCATATAATATCTTGAATGAATGAGAACAAAAAGTGATCACACGATCACTCGAAAAAAAAAATAGGTGTTTTGGTTCAACTATATTATAAGACTAGTCATTTCTATTCTCTTTTGCTTTAGAAGTTCTAGTTTGTATCTTTCCTATTAGAAATCCGCCTCTTTGTAGTTAGGTCAAAAAAGAACCTTCAGATTTCAGATTTCGATCTAATACAACAATGCATGCATTAGTGATTCCAATTATTTCATTCGTTGTTCTTTTTCGTTTATCGAAGAAAATTTCCTATTATTCCTTGTTACTGGACG